GAATTTCGATTCTATGAATCTTTGACTGGAATCCGTGAGATAGGTGGAATAAAAATTTATACTTAACTTAAATTGGCATTTTTAAGAGATGCAAATGGAACGGAATTGACAAAACAGTCCTAGAAACAAAATTCTCCCACTTAGGCTTACTATGTTTTAGGATTTTTTTTAGAATATCAAAACTGATTCAGTTTCTTATATTATAATGTATAACGGTATTTATATTCTAATCTACTTGAATATTGAATACCAGAAAACCATCTGAATTCGTATTTATTAAACGTTAAACACGTGCAAAAATACCTCGTCCGGCTGTCTTCTTGCTTTGTTTAATGCCCTCCTTTCTCTCCTTTCCGTGGTCAATTGACGCCTGACTTAGGGCGGAATATAATTCCCATTATCATTATCAAGGCACAAATCAATCTTTTGGTTAGTTAAACAAGTCAAAAGATTGGTTGGTTACCGAGCGTAACCCTTGGATAATGAAAGAAAAACGAAAGAAGAAAGAAAGTTCTCGACCATTGTTTTTCGGTTTGATTCAGAAACTTTATTTCATTGGTCTTTCTCTCTTTCAAGTTTAAAGATTGTATAGTTTAATGGTAAAGTTTGATTACCATTAACCCCCAGAAGAGTTAACGAGTCTTTCGGTTTGATCCTATTTATCTATTTATCTGCTGTTGAGCCTATTCATTGTCATTGTCTTTCTATCCCATTCGTCGCCGAGAGAGGTCGTACTTAGGGAACTATACTATACGATTTTTGGTATTTTCCTTATGCTGACCTCCGGCCCCTATGGTCCAGCGGTTACGACTTCTCTCTTTCACGGAGATAACGAGGGTTCAAGCCCCTCTGGGGGTGAACAACGCCCATAGAAATGACATTTTCAATCGTCTAAAAGGAATGAGATTTTCAATCGTCTAAAATCAATTAGGCGTTGGGTCGATGCCCGAGTGGTTAATGGGGACGGACTGTAAATTCGTTGACAATATGTCTACGCTGGTTCAAATCCAGCTCGGCCCAACAATTCGCCAATCTACCATCAGATGGTAGAACCCTCTTGTTCTTAAGAAATACCTGATACGAGAGAATAAAAAAGAATCGAAATTTTCTGCTAGATCCCTTCTGATTCCCCTGGGATTGTAGTTCAATAGGCAAGAGCACCGCCCTGTCAAGGCGGACGTTGCGGGTTCGAGCCCCGTCAGTCCCGACGGATCCAATAAGTACATCAATTCGCCTCTCCTTTTTCTGTGAAATAAGGGACAGAGAGCGTAATTGAATTCCGAAGGTCTTTCCCCCCTTTTTTTCAGGATTCTGTCGAAGAAAGAACAAACCCTAAACTAAAATGAAAATAACTAAAATAGTGAAGTTGATAGAATATTCCGTCTTTGCTCCCGCGACTCATCTTTATCATACTTCTTTGTCTTCCAAAGAAAATTGGATCATTAAAAAAACGGCGTTTAGAACCTAATTCCTCTCTTTTTCCACTTCGCTTTGTATTGTTTGTTGGGGTTTTGTAGTTAATGGAAACGGACGAGTGGTTAGATGCTACTTCATTTGATGGTTCTACAAGGAAGACCTAAGGTAGGTTATAGAAAAGAAGGATAAATAAAGGAATTTTGGATTGGGACGGGAATCCAATCTTGGATTCGGTATAGATAAAAGATCTTCGTATGTTATACTATTCAATTCTCGACGACGAATTAATTTAATGGATCAGATATTGTTATTCATGATATTGATCCGATTCAAGATCATCGATAGGGAATGCATTCATTGAATTGACAGGTGAAAGATTTATCATCTCTATGGGATTAAATCCCGAGTTATTGTGAAATAAAAAAAACGATGAGATTATGGAAGTAAATATTCTTGCATTTATTGCTACTGCACTGTTCATTTTAGTTCCTACCGCTTTTCTACTTATAATTTACGTAAAAACAGTCAGTCAAAATGATTAATTACTTTAAATGAAACTTCAATTCTGATTTCTGATCAATAGTTGAAGAAATCAAATGAAAAGGATTCTATTTTTGCGTCTTAAATGAAATCAACGGGCTATAATCGACGGTATTCTATGAGATCCGAGAGTATGGTAAGTAAGAAATCAATTTATTTCTTACCATACTCTCTATTAGTGTTATTGTAGTGTATAAAGTTGTACTTGACTTTCTAATAAAGTTGGTACTATATTAGCTTTTATCTTCAATATCTGTAGTTATTAATCCATATACGGAATTGACGTAGGACCCAATTCTATTTCTTTGATACATCTATTTATTCCGATCAATGATACATCTATTTATTCCGATCAATCTGAAATAATCGTTTTACTGTTATAGAATACATTTCTCCACTAGAATCCAATGGAATTTCGAAATGAAGATATTTTTATTTGAAAATTATTTCAATTCAAATAAAAAAATGCGTTGCAGAACGATCTATAAAACAATTGATACCCTTTCATTCCTCAACTAAATTAGGAGTGCTTCTAAAGCCCACTTCTTCCCCATACTACGAGTGAAAGGGAAAATGTAAAGACTACCATTAAAGCAGCCCAAGCGAGACTTACTATATCCATGTGAATTATGTCCCTTATCTCTATGATAGAATTATTCCGTTATTGCTCACTAATAATAGTAGAATCAATGGTCCAGAGTCAAAAAGGGATTCTGGCGAAACACTATTGATGAACCAATCAAATAAATCCATTTCTAAAAAATTACTATATGATATGATTTCTAATTGGCAAAGACTAAACACAAGTAAAATACACAATGACACCACAAAGGAATGTTACTAATGGAACATGTAGTAATAAAATAAGAGGGCCCATTCCTTTTTTTTGCCTTCATAAGTAAAAATAGCAAAATTGCTATCTATTACATACTTTTCTTTCCTATTTGATCTAATCCGTAGCCTTTCCCGATTGTCTCTCTGAAGCAGTTGGGAGATAGTATATTATACTCTTGAGGAGGGGAAAAAATGATTTTTTTTCACTTTTTCTATACTTTTTCTATAAAAAAGTAAATTATCCATCCAATCTCAATCTAATAGTGATTCAATGCTTGAACACTCAGAGATTCTCGCGAGTCTATATTCGATTCGTTTGTTTATGAGGCGGCACCCGGATTTGAACTGGGGAAAAAGGATTTGCAGTCCCCCGCCTTACCACTCGGCCATGCCGCCAAAACGATACACAATAGTAGAAAATTTTCCCTTTTTGGGTTGGATTACTAAACTTTAGTTTATTGTACTTGCATCTTGCATCCTTTTTTAATCCTTTTTCTAAATTTAGAAAAATTAGAAAATAAACCCTTTTGATTGTATTTGATGATTGTATTTGATCCACCCCTTCGATTGATTGTATAGTATCTCAAAACGCACAATGCCGAAAAACTTCCCCTCACTTTTCTATTGAAAAATCAAATGTATATTTTCACCCAAAAAAGCCAAAATTTATGACAAATGGGAACCATTAACTATTCGTTGACTGAGAATTCCTGAATGATTCTTGGGTTTGAATCTAAAATTTGGTTTGCCTAATGACATAAGAAAATACAAATTGATACATACTTAATCAGTATTAATTCTTTTGAACCAAAAATCCTTCTCAATTTCCATTATAACAAAAATTATAAGTATATGTAAACCCCAGAACGTAAATTCTTACACAGATACCCAATTTGGTATCTTATTTATATTGCCTATAAATAAAAAATAAAGGGAATTTGTTGGAACAAAAAAAGGCCCGGCTGGGTATTGACCGGGCCAGGCCCAAAAGGCACTTCGAACAAAATAAAAGGAAGAAGGTCTTCTTTATTTATCTTTCTATTTGGATCTTTCGAGCATCTAAATGGAATTGCTAATTATATAATAACGATAAAGAATGTCAAAGAAATACTTTCTTTAATCCTTACTTGATGTGTAATGTAAGATAGTAATTATCTTTTTCAATTGGGAGAGATGGCTGAGTGGACGAAAGCGGCGGATTGCTAATCCGTTGTACGAGTTATTCGTACCGAGGGTTCGAATCCCTCTCTTTCCGTTTCCGTTGATGACTTTCCATTTTTTTCTTTCAAATTTCGCAACTCCCTTTTTATTTTTTTACTAGTTAAACGTGTGGAATAGATAAAAGAAAATCTTAAGAAAATTGTAAAATCAAGCAAGAAAAACGAAATTTTTATTTTATTCTTCACGTCCAGGATTACGTCCTGGATCATTGGATAGGAATCCAAAGATGAAGAGAGAAACAAAGAATATTACTACTGTGTAAACGAAAAGTTTGAGAGTAAGCATTACACAACCTCCAAGATCATTTTTTGAAAAAGGAAAACGAGAAAAGATGATAGATCCTCCATTTTTATATCACATATCCTATTTTGACACCAAGAAATGAATTCTAGAAATAGAAAAGAATGTTCAGAAATTCAAATGAAGTTGAAATTTGTAATAAGAGTCTTTGATTACCGCAAATCACTTTCATACCCACAATTAGATATTGTAAGGGACCCTAACCTAATAAGGTCTTTCGCCGGAAAAGGGGTTAGAATCGGGAAATGGGGCGAACCAGATTTCTCGCAGCTATCCAAGAATTTCAATGTTTGAATCGAAGGTTCATACTGGCAGACTTATTTGATCTTATCAATTGTTATAATTTTTCTCGAATAAATCATGAATTTTCTAGGATAGTATTAAAGATCTTATCGAAAACTTACAGCAGCTTGCCAAACAAAGGCTAAAAGAAAAAAGAACAGGGGTATTACTGGCATAACATCTACGATTGGATTCAAAAAAGCATAGGCTTCGGGCAATTTGGCGAAGAAAAGACTACTCGGATAAAGGGCAGAATTAAGACAGATCAAACTAAAGATATTAAGCATAACAGACATTTTGTTCGTCGAGATAATTGCATTTTGATTGAGTTATTGATATAAGGAAAAATGAAGAAAGTAAGGTAGACAAAAAAATCCTTCTTTTTCCGCCCAATCAAAAATCCTCCAATTCTCAAAGGAGAATAGAAGAAATCATACTTTCATACAATATCTTAATTGAATTCTATGTAATGATCAATAAATTCAGTTGAATTCTAGATATACACATGTTAAAATCCTAGCACGAATCTATAATACATTCTATAAAGAATAAAGATTTTATATAGATAGTTGGACTGGAATTGACGAACACTTAATACCAATATTATTCTTTATTAGTATTAGTGTCCAATAAAAATATAAATGGGGCGTAGCCAAGTGGTAAGGCAACGGGTTTTGGTCCCGCTACTCGGAGGTTCGAATCCTTCCGTCCCAGAGCATATCCATTGTATACGAATACAGCTTTTTTGTTCAACAAGATTCTGTTTCAAGGCCTAATATTGGATAGAATATGATTCTTCTTTCTTTTCTGATTTTGAATGATTCTTTTTGTAATCATCTCTCAGTTTTTCACAAACGGAACTAAATCTGGTTCAAATGACATGCAAATGTAACTGAATCCTTTTGTGATCCAGATAAGATGCGACCTAGATCACAGTTGCAGAAAGATTACTTAACCTCGGGTTAAACAAAATATGAAAATACATATAAAACGAGGAAGTGCTTAGTCTATAGGTATGTATTGTTATCCTATTTCAGTGACAATAGTCTTTCTATTTTTGTGAAAAATAATTTGCATCCCTAAAATATTAAAATTGAAATATTTAACAATGGTATTTATTTTTATTGTTCGATCTATTTAGCTTATTTGCTTTAAATCATTGACAATTCGATTCGAAAAGAAACAGAGATTTATCTTTCTTATGATAATAAAATATAGTCTTTACTGTAAAACTTGACTCAAATAATGATGTATAAGTAGGAAACTTTTTCAATTATCAAGATTTGTAATGATTCCTTATGGCTTGAATCTTTGGGAAGTTGGAAATGGGTCAGTCTATCTTATTGAGTCACTTGAAGAGGCAGAGTCAAATAGAATTTATTTATTCGTGTTATTTCTGTTAGTTATGTTATTTCTATATTTCTATTTCTGCATATTTCTATTAGATATTTTTTTTAGATAGAGATTTATAGAAAAATGTTCCATTCGTACAAAAAAGCCGGGGTCTTGCTAAGATTTTTTCAGAAAAGTATTTATTATCTATGGAGATAAGAAAAAATAGAAATTACTATGTCTCTGTACCGACTGAACCAATGACTATTCATGATTCCATAATTGAATCAATTCCATACTGGTTCCAAATTAGAGGAATGTTATGGTAAAACTTCGTTTAAAACGATGTGGTAGAAAGCAACGTGCGACTTGAAGGACACGATCCAGTGTGGATTCTTATTCTTACATCCGCCATTTTATATAGGAGTGAAGGTGCTCTTGGCTCGACGTCGTTTGTTCTATTCTACTAGAACCCTTCTTTTTTTATTGGGTTGTAATGTAAATAGTTCACGATGGAGCTCGAGTAGAAAGTATTGATTAATTTCTCAGGGACAACGATCTAGGGTTAATGCCAATCAATAAATTGGAACAACTTCGTAAGTATATCTTCGATATAGAAATTCAAAGGATCCGATTCGAGCAAATTTTCAATTCAAAAAAATTTGTTGGAACGGCTAAAACTTTTTCGATCCACAGTGTATCGCGCGCGAATCAACCGTCGGTATGATTCTTTGATAGAAAGAAATCACAAAAGGGGTATGTTGCTACCATTTTGAAAGGATTAAGAAGCACCGAAGTAATGTCTAAACCTAAGGATTTAAAACAAAGATAAAGGATCCCAGAACAAGGAAACACCACTTCAATTGTCTCACGGATCCCGATAAAGAATCCAAACAGATTTTAAACGAGACAAAAGGGGGGTTAAAGACCACTCAATAAAAAAATATCTTAAAGAAAAATCTTTAAGATATTTGAGAATTATTCAACTTGAGTTATGAGTACAAATGATTTTTGATTTTTCAGGAAGGGTGCTAAATAAATATGAGTTAAATTATAGGCTAATTTATTTTACGGATTCCTTTCCTATTTATTCTAATTTTATCCATAGACAAAACTTCGAATCATTTTTTCTCGAGCCGTACGAAGAGAAAACTTCCTATACGGTTCTAGGGGGGGGGGGTCTTTTTCATCTACATCTATCCCGATGAGCCGTCTATCGAATCGTTGCAATTGATGTTCGATCCCGAAGAGAAGGAAGAGATCTTCGGAAAGTGGGTTTTTATGATCCGATCAAGAATCAAACTTATTTAAACGTTCCCGCTATTCTCTATTTCCTTGAAAAAGGCGCTCAGCCTACAGGAACTGTTCAGGATATTTTAAAAAAGGCAGAGGTTTTTAAGGAACTTTGCCCTAATCAAGCGAAATTCAATTAAATTAAGGAAATAAAAACTAAGGGTAGGATAGTGATTTCTATATAATTTTGGATATCTTTTCTATACTATGTTTTTTTATTTCCTTCTTTTCTTACTCTATTCGTATCTATTTATCATTACTTTTATAGAATCTTTTTATTAT